GCCTAATTATGCCTGCTGCGCCACCCCCCCTTCCCCCCAGCACATTTTCTTCTTGCTTTAAGGGTATGTATAATAATGCATCACATTCTCTGCCCCATCAGACAGTCAATGAAATGTAGGATAGCCAACGTCATACGCCATGTCTCCCCTCCAAAAACCCAAACATTATCTCCAAAACGGACCTCATTCGGCCATTGACACCACCAGATACATTCTTGTTTCAGGTACCATATAGCCCAGATGCTCCTACCTACGGCCAAGCCGCAAGCGTTACCCATACACTAGGAACTTATCTACTATACATAACACCCAACCTCGTAAACGACTACCGTCACAGTACACCTTTGCATTCCCCTAGTCTACTGAATTCGCCCACCTCCTAAACACTATTCTCTACCAACAGCCTTCAAGAACTCCCAAGCCAGAGAACATGGTTATCTATTAATCGCGCTTCTCACGAGAACCGAGCTACTCAACGTATGGGTGATTTAGGTTATTGCCCTCAAGCGCATACTTTCAGCTCTACTTGCTCTTTTGCGCTATTGGTTGTAACTTCAGGACCATAACTTGGATCACTCCCTCCTACTTGCTCTTCACAGATACAAGTGGTCGGTTGGATTCCTCCTCCCTAATCTCATAACCGCGGCATACCGACCTCTTACACTTGTTTTTTTTAGCGTCTCTTCAATAAGCCCTTCAAGTGCGTAGCAGGAGATATCTTCCTCTTGACATGTCCATCACATGACCGTCGAACATATGAATCCCCCAACACCCAGAATGTCATGGTTTGATGGATAAGGTCGTCGCAAACTTAGCACTGATGCACTTTGACCCCATTCATGGAGGGCGCGCTACCTACCTCTAGTCAATAGATAGTGTAATGGTTGCCGGACATATTAATTATTTTATCATTCACTAGGAATTGTCATTAAAATTCCATTTTACGCATCTTTTTTTTATCTTGACATTTTTATTTTTTTGTTAAAAAACTAAACCATTTATCCCTACATTTTCCAAACCATTTATTATCAATAGTTTTGATTAATCTTCCTCTACATTTCCTGCTACCAAAATTAACAACCAACCATCATCATCACACCACAACACTATAACAAAAACATAGAATTAACCCCAGAACCCACCCCACTCTAAAAACCAAACAAAAATATAAACCATAATAACAAACCACCAACCAAACTTTCCCTAGTTCTTGTAGCTTATAAAAAGCATGACACTGAAGATGTCAAGATGGCTGCCATAAACACCCAAGGACAAAAGACTTAGTCCTAACCTTACTGTTAGTTTTTGCTAGGTATATACATGCAAGTATCCGCGCTCCAGTGTAGATGCCCTGGACACCTTAATTAGGTAGATAGGAGCGGGTATCAGGCTCACCACACCCGTAGCCCAAAACGCCTTGCAATTGCCACGCCCCCACGGGTATTCAGCAGTAGTTAATATTAAGCAATGAGTGTAAACTTGACTTAGCCATAGCAAATTAGGGTTGGTAAATCCTGTGCCAGCCACCGCGGTCATACAGGAGACCCAAATTAACTTTATAACGGCGTAAAGAGTGGTCACATGCTATCCAAGTAACTAAGATTAAAAAGCAACTGAGCTGTCACAAGCCCAAGATGCCAATAAGGCCACCTATCAAAGGAGATCTTAGAACAACGATTAATTGAACTCCACGAAAGCCAGGGCCCAAACTGGGATTAGATACCCCACTATGCCTGGCCCTAAATCTTGATGCTTACACCTACTAAAGCATCCGCCCGAGAACTACGAGCACTAACGCTTAAAACTCTAAGGACTTGGCGGTGCTCCAAACCCACCTAGAGGAGCCTGTTCTGTAATCGATGATCCACGATATACCTGACCATTTCTTGCCAAAACAGCCTACATACCGCCGTCGCCAGCCCACCTCCCCTGAAAGCCCAACAGTGAGCGCAATAGCCCCACCACGCTAATAAGACAGGTCAAGGTATAGCCTATGGAATGGTAGTAATGGGCTACATTTTCTAGATTAGAACATCACGGCAAAGGGGTATGAAACAACCCCTGGAAGGCGGATTTAGCAGTAAAGTGGGACAATCGAGCCCTCTTTAAGCCGGCCCTGGAGCACGTACATACCGCCCGTCACCCTCCTCGCAGGCCGCCCCCCCCCCCCCCATAACTAATAAGCTATTCAGCCAAAGATGAGGTAAGTCGTAACAAGGTAAGTGTACCGGAAGGTGCACTTAGACTACCAAGACGTAGCTTAACCTAAAGCATTCAGCTTACACCTGAAAAATGTCTGCTAACATCGGATCGTCTTGATGCCAAACTCTAGCCCAATCGACATGACCTGGAATAACAAAGCTACTGCACACAACCCAACTAAAGCATTCATTAGTCTTAGTATAGGCGATAGAAAAGACACCATTGGCGCGATAGAGACCACGTACCGTAAGGGAAAGATGAAATAGCAATGAAAACTAAGCTATAAACAGCAAAGATCAGCCCTTGTACCTTTTGCATCATGGTCTAGCAAGAAAAACCAAGCAAAATGAATTTAAGTTTGCCACCCCGAAACCCAAGCGAGCTACTTACGAGCAGCTATTATTGAGCGAACCCGTCTCTGTGGCAAAAGAGTGGGATGACTTGTTAGTAGAGGTGAAAAGCCAATCGAGCTGGGTGATAGCTGGTTGCCTGTGAAACGAATCTAAGTTCACTCTTAATTCTCCTCCAAGGAAAATCACAAACCCTAATGAAGCGAATTAAGGGCTATTTAAAGGAGGTACAGCTCCTTTAAAAAAGAATACAATCTCTACGAGCGGATAAGTATTTAAACCCCTAACCATACTGTGGGCCCTCAAGCAGCCATCAACAAAGAGTGCGTTAAAGCTCTACACTACAAAAATATAAGAACTTCACGACTCCCTCCCCATTAACAGGCTAACCTATACTCAAATAGGAGAATTAATGCTAGAATGAGTAACCAGGGTCCTCCCTCTACGACGCAAGCTTACATCTGCACATTATTAACAAGCCCCCCATATACGATAAATCAAACAAGCACAGTATTAAATGAATTGTTAACCCGACAGAGGAGCGTCCATTAAGAAAGATTAAAACCTGTAAAAGGAACTAGGCAAACCCGTCAAGGCCCGACTGTTTACCAAAAACATAGCCTTCAGCAAACCTAAAACAAGTATTGAAGGTGATGCCTGCCCGGTGACTCACGTTAAACGGCCGCGGTATCCTAACCGTGCAAAGGTAGCGCAATCAATTGTCCCATAAATCGAGACTAGTATGAATGGCTAAACGAGGTCTTAACTGTCTCTTACAGGCAATCGGTGAAATTGATCTCCCTGTACAAAAGCAGGGATAAACCCATAAGACGAGAAGACCCTGTGGAACTTTAAAACCAGCAACCACCTTAAAACACATACTCACCTACTGGGTTCACTGTCACACAAGCCGCTGGTCTGCGTTTTTCGGTTGGGGCGACCTTGGAGCAAAGCAAAACCTCCAAAAATTAGACCATACCTCTAGACTGAGAGCAACCCCTCAACGTGCTAATAGCACCCAGACCCAATATAATTGATCAATGGACCAAGCTACCCCAGGGATAACAGCGCAATCTCCTCCGAGAGTCCGTATCGACGGGGAGGTTTACGACCTCGATGTTGGATCAGGACATCCTAGTGGTGCAGCCGCTACTAAGGGTTCGTTTGTTCAACGATTAACAGTCCTACGTGATCTGAGTTCAGACCGGAGTAATCCAGGTCGGTTTCTATCTATGATGAACTCTTCCCAGTACGAAAGGATAGGAAAAGTGAGGCCAATACCACAAGCAAGCCTTCGCCTTAAGTAATGAAAACAACTAAATTACAAAAGGCTATCACACCACATCACATCCAAGAAAAGGATCAGCTAGCGTGGCAGAGCTCGGAAAATGCAAAAGGCTTAAGTCCTTTAACTCAGAGGTTCAAATCCTCTCCCTAGCTTAACCTAGATCACCCTATGACTAACTACCCTCTTCTAGTTAACTTTATCATAGCCCTCTCCTATGCCCTGCCAATTCTAATCGCAGTAGCCTTCCTCACACTAGTAGAGCGTAAAATCCTAAGCTACATGCAAGGTCGAAAGGGCCCAAACGTTGTTGGCCCTTACGGACTGTTACAACCCCTGGCAGATGGTGTAAAACTATTTATTAAAGAGCCAATCCGTCCATCGACATCCTCTCCAATCTTATTTATCGCAACACCAATACTCGCTCTACTCCTAGCAATCTCAATCTGGACCCCACTGCCTCTTCCATTCTCCCTAGCAGACCTTAACCTGGGCTTACTCTTTCTACTAGCTATGTCAAGCCTAGCAGTATACTCTATTTTATGATCCGGCTGGGCCTCTAACTCAAAGTACGCTCTAATCGGGGCATTACGAGCAGTAGCCCAGACAATTTCATATGAGGTCACCCTGGCCATTATTCTCCTATCAGTTGTCTTACTAAGCGGCAACTACACCCTCAGCACTCTCGCAGTAACTCAAGAACCCCTGTACCTGATCTTCTCCTGCTGGCCTCTCGCCATAATGTGGTATGTCTCTACACTAGCAGAAACTAATCGTGCCCCCTTTGACCTAACAGAAGGGGAATCAGAACTAGTATCTGGTTTCAATGTAGAGTATGCAGCAGGTCCTTTTGCATTATTCTTCCTAGCTGAATACGCTAACATTATACTCATGAACACATTAACCACAATCCTCTTCTTCAACCCAAGCTTTTTAGACCCACCTCAAGAACTGTTCCCTGTTATTCTAGCCACAAAAGTCCTGCTCCTATCAGCAGGGTTCCTATGAATTCGAGCCTCCTACCCACGATTCCGATACGACCAACTAATGCACTTGCTGTGAAAAAACTTCCTACCGCTCACATTAGCCCTATGTCTCTGACACATCAGCATACTAATTTGCTACGCGGGCCTGCCTCCTTATCTAAGGCCTTAGTGGAAATGTGCCTGAACTCTAAGGGTCACTATGATAAAGTGAACATGGAGGTGCACCAGTCCTCTCATTTCCTACCGATTAGAAAAGCAGGAATCGAACCTACACTAGAGGAATCAAAATCCTCCATACTCCCTTTATATTACTTTCTAGTAGGGTCAGCTAAACAAGCTATCGGGCCCATACCCCGAAAATGATGGTTCAACTCCTTCCCCTGCTAATGAATCCCCAAGCAACCCTAATTTTCATCACCAGCCTTATACTAGGGACAACCATCACTATCTCAAGCAACCATTGAATTATAGCCTGAACTGGCCTAGAAATTAATACACTCGCCATTCTCCCACTGATCTCAAAGTCTCACCACCCACGAGCCATCGAAGCCGCTACTAAGTACTTCTTAACCCAGGCAGCCGCTTCTGCCCTGGTCCTATTCTCTAGCATAACTAATGCATGGCACACCGGACAGTGAGATATCACTCAACTAACTCACCCCACATCCTGCCTGATCCTTACTTCAGCAATCGCAATAAAACTAGGACTGGTCCCATTCCACTTCTGATTCCCAGAAGTACTTCAAGGCTCTCCTCTTACTACCGGTCTTATCCTATCTACCATTATAAAACTCCCCCCAATCGCACTACTCTACATAACTTCCCCCTCACTTAATCCAGCCCTCTTAACTACCTTAGCTATCCTCTCAACAGCCCTAGGCGGATGAATGGGCCTTAACCAAACACAAATCCGAAAAATCCTAGCATTCTCTTCTATCTCCCACCTAGGCTGAATGGCAATCATCATCGTCTACAACCCCAAACTTACCCTGCTCAACTTCTACCTTTACGCTGTAATAACTGCAACCATCTTCCTTACTCTAAACACAACCAAAGTACTCAAACTGTCTACCCTAATAACTGCATGAACTAAAGCTCCATCCCTAAACACAATGCTACTCCTAGCCCTACTCTCCCTTGCAGGACTCCCTCCTCTAACAGGATTCCTACCCAAATGACTTATTATTCAAGAACTAACTAAACAAGACATAGCCCTAGCAGCCACCCTCATCTCCCTTCTCTCTCTGCTAAGCCTGTTCTTCTACCTCCGCTTAGCATACTGCACAGCAATCACACTCCCCCCACACACCACAAATCACATAAAACAATGACGTACTAACAAGCCGACTAACGTCACAATCGCTATCCTGACCACCATTACTATCATACTCCTCCCCATCGCCCCTATGATCCTCACCATCGTCTAAGAAACTTAGGATTACTTAAACCGAAGGCCTTCAAAGCCTTAAACAAGAGTTAAACTCTCTTAGTTTCTGCTAAAATCCGCAGGACACTACCCTGCATCCTCTGAATGCAACTCAGATACTTTAATTAAGCTAGGACTTTCAATTCACTAGGCAGATGGGCTTTGATCCCATGACTCTATAGTTAACAGCTATATGCCCTAACCAACAGGCTTCTGCCTAAGACTCCGGTACATGTCTAATGCACATCAATGAGCTTGCAACTCACTATGAACTTCACTACAGAGCCGATAAGAAGAGGAATTGAACCTCTGTAAAAAGGACTACAGCCTAACGCTTATACACTCAGCCATCTTACCAGTGACATTCATTACCCGATGACTATTCTCAACCAACCACAAAGATATTGGGACTCTGTACTTAATCTTCGGCGCATGAGCCGGGATGGTAGGTACAGCCCTAAGCCTCCTCATTCGAGCAGAACTAGGCCAACCTGGAGCTCTTCTAGGAGACGACCAAGTCTACAACGTAGTCGTCACAGCTCATGCTTTTGTAATAATTTTCTTCATAGTTATGCCAATTATAATCGGAGGGTTTGGTAACTGACTAGTTCCCCTAATAATTGGAGCCCCAGACATAGCATTCCCACGAATAAACAACATAAGCTTTTGACTCCTACCTCCATCTTTCCTTCTCCTCCTAGCATCTTCTACAGTCGAAGCGGGTGTCGGCACAGGATGAACAGTATATCCCCCACTTGCTGGCAACTTAGCCCATGCTGGAGCTTCAGTCGACCTTGCTATCTTCTCCTTACACCTAGCTGGTATCTCCTCAATCCTAGGGGCTATCAACTTTATCACAACAGCAATCAATATAAAACCCCCTGCCCTCTCACAATACCAAACCCCACTATTCGTCTGATCCGTACTAATCACTGCAGTCCTACTACTCCTATCTCTACCAGTACTAGCTGCAGGAATTACAATGCTCCTTACAGACCGTAACCTCAATACTACATTCTTCGACCCTGCTGGAGGAGGAGACCCTATTCTATACCAACACCTCTTCTGATTCTTCGGCCACCCAGAAGTTTACATCTTAATCCTACCAGGATTCGGAATCATCTCCCACGTCGTAACCTACTACGCAGGTAAAAAAGAACCATTTGGTTACATAGGAATAGTATGAGCTATACTATCTATTGGATTCCTAGGATTTATTGTCTGAGCCCACCACATATTCACAGTAGGAATGGACGTCGACACCCGAGCATACTTTACATCTGCCACTATAATCATTGCCATCCCAACTGGAATCAAAGTATTCAGCTGACTAGCCACACTACATGGAGGTACAATCAAATGAGACCCTCCAATACTATGAGCCCTAGGATTCATTTTCCTATTCACCATTGGAGGACTAACAGGGATTGTACTAGCAAACTCCTCACTAGACATTGCCCTGCATGACACTTACTACGTAGTAGCCCACTTCCACTACGTGCTATCTATAGGAGCAGTATTCGCAATCCTAGCAGGCTTCACCCACTGATTCCCCCTATTCACTGGCTATACTCTACACTCAACATGAGCAAAAGTACACTTCGGTGTAATATTTGTAGGTGTCAACCTAACTTTCTTCCCACAGCACTTCCTAGGTTTAGCTGGCATGCCTCGACGATACTCAGACTACCCAGACGCCTACACGCTATGAAACGCTATTTCTTCAGTAGGATCACTCATCTCTCTAACAGCCGTAATTATGCTAATTTTCATTATCTGAGAGGCCTTTGCATCAAAACGTAAAGTCCTACAACCAGAACTAACAAGCACAAATGTTGAATGAATCCACGGCTGCCCACCTCCATTCCACACCTTCGAAGAACCTGCCTTCGTCCAAGTCCAAGAAAGGAAGGAGTCGAACCCCCATATGTTGGTTTCAAGCCAACCGCATAGACCACTTATGCTTCTTTCTCATAGAGATGTTAGTAAAACTATTACATAGCCTTGTCAAGACTAAATTGCAGGTGAAACCCCAGCACATCTCTCCACAAACATGGCCAACCACTCACAACTTAACTTCCAAGATGCTTCCTCACCCATCATAGAAGAACTAATAGGGTTCCACGACCATGCCCTAATAGTCGCACTAGCAATTTGCAGCCTAGTCCTCTACCTACTAACCCACACACTCACAGAAAAACTAACATCAAACACAGTCAATGCGCAAGTAATCGAGCTTGTTTGAACAATCCTCCCAGCCATAGTCCTAGTCATGCTCGCCCTACCATCCTTACGAATCCTCTACATAATAGACGAAATCAATGAACCTGATTTAACCCTAAAAGCTATTGGTCACCAATGATATTGAACCTACGAATATACTGACCTTAAAGACCTATCATTTGACTCTTACATAATCCCGACAGCAGACTTACCTTTAGGCCACTTCCGCCTGCTAGAAGTAGACCACCGAGTTGTTGTCCCTATAAGCTCCACTATCCGAGTTATCGTCACTGCTGACGACGTCCTCCACTCATGAGCAGTCCCCAGCCTAGGTGTAAAAACGGACGCAGTGCCAGGCCGCCTTAACCAAACTTCTTTCTTTGCTTCCCGACCGGGCGTTTTCTACGGACAATGCTCAGAAATCTGCGGAGCTAACCATAGCTTCATGCCGATCGTTGTAGAATCTACTCCACTTGCCGACTTCGAAAACTGATCATCTCTAATCCCATCCTAATCATTAAGAAGCTATGGACCAGCATTAGCCTTTTAAGCTAAAGAAAGAGGGATTCCTCCCCTCCTTAATGGTATGCCTCAACTAAACCCCAACCCTTGATTTTTTATCATGCTCACTTCATGACTTACCTTCTCCCTTATCATCCAGCCTAAACTACTATCATTTATCTCAATGAACCCGCCTTCTAACAAACCCCCCATTGCCCCTAACACCACTCCCTGAACCTGACCATGAACTTAAGCTTCTTTGATCAATTCTCTAGCCCATCTTTTCTAGGAATCCCTCTAATCCTCATCTCAATAACATTCCCAGCCCTCCTACTGCCATCCCTAGACAACCGATGAATCACTAACCGCCTTTCAACACTCCAACTATGATTCATCAACCTAGTTACAAAACAACTAATAATACCCCTAGATAAAAAAGGACACAAATGAGCCCTAATCCTAACATCCCTCTTAATCTTCCTCCTGCTCATCAACCTCCTAGGATTGCTACCCTACACATTCACCCCAACTACCCAGCTATCTATAAACTTAGCCCTAGCTTTCCCCCTGTGACTAGCCACCCTTCTAACAGGCCTACGAAACCAACCTTCTGCCTCCCTAGGCCACCTCCTGCCAGAAGGCACTCCAACTCCGCTGATCCCTGCTCTAATCCTGATTGAAACAACAAGCCTACTCATCCGCCCACTAGCGCTAGGAGTGCGCCTAACAGCCAACCTCACAGCAGGCCACCTACTCATCCAACTCATCTCTACAGCTACAGTAGCCCTATTCTCTACAATGCCCGTAGTCTCACTTCTCACCCTACTAGTTCTATTCCTACTAACCATCTTAGAAGTAGCAGTAGCGATAATCCAAGCCTATGTCTTCGTACTCCTACTGAGCCTCTACCTACAAGAAAATATTTAACCCTCAATGGCACACCAAGCACACTCTTATCACATAGTCGACCCCAGCCCTTGACCTATCCTAGGAGCAGCCGCTGCTCTAATGACTACTTCTGGCCTAACAATATGATTCCACTACAACTCCCCTCGATTACTCATCCTAGGCCTAATCTCAACCATTCTAGTCATGTTCCAATGATGACGTGACGTTATCCGAGAAAGCACATTCCAAGGCCACCACACCCCTACCGTACAAAAAGGGCTACGCTACGGAATAGTCCTATTTATTACATCAGAAGCTTTCTTCTTCCTAGGATTCTTCTGAGCTTTCTTCCACTCAAGCCTAGCCCCTACCCCNGAACTAGGAGGGCAATGACCNCCCGTTGGAATTAAACCCCTAAACCCCATGGAAGTCCCACTCCTAAACACCGCTATCCTCCTAGCCTCCGGAGTCACCGTTACATGAGCCCACCATAGCATTACAGAGGCCAATCGAAAACAAGCAATCCAAGCCCTACTTCTAACAGTCCTCCTAGGATTCTACTTCACTGCCCTACAGGCCATAGAATACTACGAAGCCCCCTTCTCTATCGCTGACGGAGTCTACGGCTCCACATTCTTTGTCGCCACAGGATTCCACGGATTACATGTCATCATTGGTTCTACATTCCTACTAGTATGCCTTCTGCGCCTAATCAAGTACCACTTCACATCTAACCACCACTTTGGATTTGAAGCAGCCGCCTGATACTGACACTTCGTAGACGTCGTATGACTTCTCCTCTATATTTCTATCTACTGATGAGGATCTTACTCTTCTAGTATATTAATTACAATCGACTTCCAATCCTTAGAATCTGGTTTAAACCCAGAGAAGAGTAATAAACATAATCTCATTCATACTAACTCTATCACTGGCCCTAAGCATCCTTTTAACCGCACTAAACTTTTGACTCGCCCAAATAACCCCAGACTCTGAAAAACTATCTCCATACGAGTGCGGATTCGACCCCCTAGGATCTGCCCGACTTCCTTTCTCAATTCGCTTCTTCCTAGTAGCCATCCTCTTCCTCCTCTTCGACCTAGAAATTGCCCTACTCCTTCCACTCCCATGAGCCACCCAACTACAATCCCCTACTACAACCCTAATCTGAGCCTTTATACTTATCCTCCTCCTTACTCTAGGATTAGTGTACGAATGAATTCAAGGAGGACTAGAATGAGCAGAGTAACAGAAAGTTAGTCTAATCAAGACGGTTGATTTCGGCTCAACAAATTATAGTACTACCCTATAACTTTCTTTATGTCTTACCTTCACTTAAGCTTCTACTCAGCCTTCACCCTAAGTAGCCTAGGCCTAGCCTTTCACCGAACCCATCTGATTTCAGCCCTACTGTGCCTAGAGAGTATAATATTATCCATATACGTCGCCCTGGCCATATGACCCATCCAGATACAATCCTCAATCTCCACCATCCTGCCCATTATCATACTAACATTTTCTGCCTGCGAAGCGGGCACAGGACTAGCCCTACTAGTGGCTTCAACCCGAACTCACGGGTCTGACCACCTACACAACTTTAACCTCCTACAATGCTAAAAATCATCATTCCAACTTCAATACTTCTCCCCCTAGCCCTCCTCTCCCCACGCAAACACCTATGAACCAACACTACACTATATAGCCTACTAATTGCTACCATTAGCCTCCAATGACTAACTCCCACATACTACCCAAGTAAAAGCCTAACTCCTTGAACATCCATCGATCAAATCTCCTCCCCTCTATTAGTACTCTCATGCTGATTACTTCCCCTCATAATCATAGCAAGCCAAAACCACCTAGAACAAGAACCTATCACCCGCAAACGAATCTTCGCCACAACCGTAATCTTAGCCCAACTATTTATCCTCCTAGCCTTCTCAGCCTCAGAACTAATACTCTTTTACATCGCATTTGAAGCCACCCTCATCCCCACCTTAATCCTTATCACACGATGAGGAAATCAACCAGAACGACTAAACGCCGGTATCTACCTACTATTCTACACCCTCGCCAGCTCGCTCCCATTACTAATTGCCATCCTCCACTTGCACAATCAAATCGGCACATTATACCTCCCCATGCTCAAACTCTCACACCCTACACTAAATTCTTCCTGATCGAGCCTATTCGCAAGCCTAGCCCTTTTAATAGCCTTCATGGTAAAAGCCCCTTTATATGGCTTACACCTATGACTCCCCAAAGCCCACGTAGAAGCTCCTATCGCAGGCTCCATACTACTAGCAGCCCTACTCCTAAAACTCGGCGGCTACGGAATCATACGAATCACGATCCTAGTAAACCCCACATCAAACAACCTCCACTACCCCTTCATCACCCTAGCCTTATGAGGAGCCCTAATAACCAGTGCCATCTGCCTACGCCAAATCGACCTAAAATCTTTAATTGCCTACTCTTCTGTCAGCCACATAGGACTAGTTGTAGCCGCAACCATAATCCAAACCCAATGAGCATTCTCAGGAGCTATAATTCTGATAATTTCCCATGGCCTAACCTCCTCAATACTATTCTGCTTAGCCAACACTAACTATGAACGAACCCACAGTCGAATCCTCTTGCTCACACGAGGACTTCAACCCCTTCTGCCCCTCATGGCCACCTGATGACTCCTAGCCAACCTAACAAACATAGCCCTCCCTCCAACTACAAACCTCATAGCAGAACTTACCATTGTAATCGCCCTTTTCAACTGATCTGCCTTCACAATTATCCTAACAGGAGCCGCAATCCTACTTACCGCCTCATATACCCTATACATACTGATAATAACACAACGAGGCACCCTCCCATCTCACATCACATCAATTCAAAACTCTTCTACACGAGAGCACCTCCTCATAGCCCTTCACATAATCCCCATGATGCTCCTAATTCTCAAACCTGAGTTAATTTCAGGCATCCCTATATGCAAGTATAGTTTTAACCAAAACATTAGACCGTGACTCTAAAATAGAAGTTAGACCCTTCTTACCTGCCGAGGAGAGGTAAAACCAACGAGAGCTGCTAACTCTTGTATCTGAGTATAAAACCTCAGTCTCCTTACTTTCAAAGGATAATAGTAATCCAATGGTCTTAGGAGCCACTCATCTTGGTGCAAATCCAAGTGAAAGTAATGGACCTCTCACTAGTCCTAAACACATTCATACTCCTCACCCTAGCAACCCTCTCCACCCCCATCCTATTCCCCCTTTTATCCGACAATTTCAAAAATAACCCTAACACAATTACTAACACGGTTAAAACTTCCTTCCTAATCAGCCTCATCCCAATAATAACCTACATTTACTCCGGAACAGAAAGTCTTACTTCTCTCTGAGAGTGAAAATTCATTACAAATTTCAAAATCCCCATCAGCCTGAAAATAGACTTCTACTCCCTCACTTTCTTCCCCATCGCACTATTCGTATCATGATCCATCTTACAATTCGCAACATGATATATAGCTTCAGACCCTTACATCACAAAATTTTTCACTTATCTACTATTCTTCCTAATCGCCATGCTCATTTTAATTATCGCCAACAACCTATTCATTCTCTTCATCGGCTGAGAAGGGGTAGGAATCATATCCTTCTTACTAATCAGTTGATGATACGGCCGAGCAGAAGCTAATACTGCTGCCCTCCAGGCTGTGCTTTACAACCGAGTCGGGGACATCGGACTCATCCTCTGCATAGCATGACTAGCTTCTACCACAAACACCTGAGAAATCCAACAACTCCCCCTCTCCCCCCAAACCCCNACACTTCCTCTACTAGGCCTCATCCTAGCTGCAACCGGAAAATCTGCCCAATTCGGCCTCCACCCATGACTACCAGCTGCAATAGAAGGACCAACCCCCGTATCTGCCCTACTCCACTCCAGCACAATAGTAGTAGCCGGAATCTTCTTACTCATCCGAACTCACCCTCTATTCAGCAACAATCAAACTGCTCTAACTTTATGCCTATGCCTAGGAGCCCTTTCTACATTATTTGCAGCCACATGTGCTCTCACCCAAAATGATATTNAAAAAATCATTGCCTTCTCCACCTCAAGCCAACTAGGACTTATAATAGTTACCATCGGACTAAACCTCCCAGAACTAGCTTTCCTCCACATCTCAACTCATGCATTTTTCAAAGCCATACTCTTCCTATGTTCAGGCTCTATCATCCACAGCCTAAATGGTGAACAAGACATTCGAAAAATAGGAGGACTCCAAAAAATACTTCCTACAACCACCGCATGCCTCACCATTGGAAACCTTGCCCTAATAGGAACACCATTCCTAGCAGGCTTCTACTCAAAAGATCAAATCATTGAAAGCCTTAGCACTTCCTACCTAAACACCTGAGCTTTAGTTCTCACTCTCCTGGCCACATCATTCACCGCAGTCTACACAATCCGAATAACCACATTAGTTCAGACCGGCTTCGTTCGGATTTCACCCTTAACCCCTATAAATGAAAACAACCCCGCAGTAACTTCTCCCATCACCCGTCTCGCATTAGGAAGTATCCTGGCAGGATTCTTCATCACCTCATTTATTATTCCCACAAAAACCCCTCCAATAACTATACCTCTATCCATCAAAATAACCGCCCTAGTCGTGACAGCCCTAGGAATCGCTTTAGCACTAGAAATTTCAAAAATAACTCAAACACTCATCCTTACAAAACAGACTCCTTTCTCAAACTTCTCCACTTCCCTAGGATACTTCAATCCCCTAACCCACCGCCTAAGTATGACTAATCTCCTCAGCAGTGGACAAAACATTGCCTCCCACCTAATCGACCTCTCCTGATACAAAATACTAGGACCAGAAGGACTAGCTAACTTACAACTAATAGCAGCCAAAACTGCCACCACCCTCCACTCCGGCCTAATCAAGTCCTACTTAGGAGCATTCGCCCTATCCATCCTCATCATCCTGATATCCACATATAGAAACAATCAATGGCCCTCAATCTTCGTAAAAACCACCAAATCCTAAAAATCATCAACAATGCCCTAATTGACCTCCCAGCTCCATCAAATATCTCATCCTGATGAAACTTCGGATCCCTATTAGGTATTTGCCTCATCACTCAGATCGTCACAGGCCTCCTGCTAGCCATACACTACACAGCAGACACCAACCTAGCTTTCTCCTCCGTCGCTCACATTTGCCGAGACGTGCAATTCGGCTGACTTATTCGTAACCTCCATGCAAACGGAGCTTCTTTCTTCTTTATCTGCATCTACTTCCACATCGGCCGAGGAATTTACTACGGCTCATACCTAAATAAAGAAACCTGAAATATTGGAGTTATTTTACTCCTAGCCCTCATAGCAACCGCCTTCGTAGGATACGTCCTACCATGAGGCCAAATATCATTCTGAGGGGCTACCGTAATCACAAACNTATTTTCAGCCATTCCCTACATCGGACAAACACTAGTCGAATGAGCCTGAGGTGGATTCTCCGTAGACAACCCCACACTAACCCGATTCTTCGCCCTACACTTCCTGCTCCCATTCCTCATCGTAGGGCTCACACTTGTCCATCTAACCTTCCTCCATGAAACAGGCTCAAACAACCCACTAGGCATTCCTTCAGACTGCGACAAAATTCCCTTCCACCCATACTACACTATCAAAGACATCCTAGGATTCGTATTAATAATCTCTCTGCTCGTCTCACTAGCCCTATTTGCCCCCAACCTCCTAGGAGACCCAGAAAACTTTACACCAGCCAACCCACTAGTCACTCCTCCCCACATTAAACCAGAATGATACTTCCTATTTGCCTACGCCATCCTACGATCCATCCCAAACAAACTGGGAGGCGTATTAGCTCTAGCCGCATCCATTCTAGTACTGTTCCTCATACCACTACTCCATACATCTAAACTACGCTCAATAACCTTCCGCCCTATCTCCCAAATCCTATTCTGAACCCTAGTTGCTAACATCCTTATCCTCACATGAGTAGGCAGCCAACCAGTAGAACACCCATTCATTATCATTGGACAGCTAGCCTCATTCACATACTTTGCAATCATTCTAGTTTTATTCCCCCTCGCGGCCGCTTTTGAAAATAAACTACTCAAACTCTAGCTAACTCTAATAGTTTATGAAAACATTGGTCTTGTAAACCAAAGATTGAAGACTAAACCCCTTCTTAGAGTTATCCTACCCCTACCTCAGGAAGAAAGGACTCAAACCTTCCTCTCCAACTCCCAAAGCTGGAATTTTCAACTAAACTACTTCCTGACCTTCCCACTAAACAGCCCGAATAGCCCCCCGAGACAATCCTCGCACCAATTCCAACACCACAAACAGAGTTAATAATAACCCCCATCCCCCAATTAAAAGCAACCCCGCCCCCTCCGAGTACAGTACAGCCACTCCACTAAAATCTGACCGAATCGACAACAGACCCCCACTATTAACCGTACCTTCATCTACCAAAGTCCCTAGCACGCCTCCCATAACAAACCCCACCACCACAACCAANCCCATTCCAAAACCATAACCAACAACTCCCCAACTACCTCAAGCTTCCGGATAAGGATCCGCCGCTAATGACACCGAATAAACAAATACCACCAACATACCCCCTAAATACACTATAACAAGCACCAAAGAAACAAAAGAAACCCCTAAACTTACCAACCAACCACACCCTGCAACCGCCGCCACAACTAACCCTAACACCCCATAATAAGGAGAGGGGTTGGATGCAACTGCCAGCCCCCCTAAAACGAAACAAAACCCTNAAAACAAAACGAATCCTATCATAAGTTCTCGCTCGGCCTCTCTCCGAAATCTACGGCCTGAAAAGCCGTCGTTACAAAATTTAACTACAAGAAC